CAGCCGCTGAAGCTGCTATTGGGTTAGCTATTGTTTCATCAATTTATCGTAACAGAAAATCAACTCGTATCAATCAATCGAATTTATTGAATAAATGAATAAAAAAAAGGAATAAATTAAGTAATATCACTTATAATAATTAGACTAGTTATCAATTTCAATTATCATGAACTTCAATTAGGATGAATTGAAATCAGCATCGCATGGATTATACGTCGATTTGAGAAAAAAAAAGTAAAAAATTAAAGTATCTTGGCCCAATCTCATGAGTTGATCCAGAATTAGATTGATTGGCAAAATTCTGGTAAAATCATTGATTCATCTAGTGTCTAAATATACAATTCATTTATCAATTTACTAGATCGAAATTTTCTGGCATTAAAAAATTATAGATCCAATGTCACATTCAGTAAAGATTTATGATACCTGTATAGGATGTACTCAATGTGTCCGAGCCTGCCCAACAGATGTATTAGAAATGATACCTTGGGATGGGTGTAAAGCTAAGCAAATTGCTTCTGCTCCAAGAACAGAAGACTGTGTCGGTTGTAAGAGATGTGAATCCGCCTGCCCAACAGATTTTTTGAGCGTTCGAGTTTATTTATGGCATGAAACAACTCGAAGCATGGGTCTAGCTTATTAATACGTTCCAGAAAAACTACTTAAATTCATTTTGAATACAGTTCATTTTTTTTTACCGACAAAAACCCTCGCTCAAAAATCGAAAATAAAATTCTACTATTTTTATTTTTTTTTTGAGCACGGGTTTTTTTGCCCAAGTGTATCTTGTCTTTACCACGAACGATTTTCCTTGGTTAACAATAATTGTAGTTTTCCCCATATTAATGGGTTCTTTTATTTTCCTTCTACCTCATAGAGGAAATAAAGTAATAAGATGGTATACTATATCTATATGTATATTAGAGCTTCTTTTTACAACCTATACATTTTGTTCTCATTTCCAATTGGACGACCCGTTAACCCAGTTAGCCGAGGATTATAAATGGATAAATTTTTTTGATTTTTATTGGAGATTGGGAATAGATGGACTTTCTATAGGACCTATTTTACTGACGGGATTTATTACCACTTTAGCTACTTTAGCGGCTCGGCCAATTACTCGAGATTCCCGATTATTCCATTTTATGATGTTAGCAATGTACAGTGGTCAAATAGGATCATTTTCTTCTCAAGACCTTTTACTTTTTTTCATTATGTGGGAGTTAGAATTAATTCCTGTTTATCTACTTCTATCCATGTGGGGGGGGAAGAAACGTCTCTATTCCGCTACAAAGTTCATTTTGTATACTGCGGGAGGGTCCGTTTTTCTATTAATCGGAGTTTTGGGTATTGGTTTATATGGTTCTAATGAACCAACATTAAATTTTCAAACATTAGCTAATCAATCGTATCCCGCGGCACTGGAAATAATATTCTATGCTGGATTTCTTATTGCTTTTGCTGTCAAATCGCCGATCATACCCTTACATACATGGTTACCAGATACCCACGGGGAGGCCCATTATAGTACCTGTATGCTTCTAGCTGGAATTTTATTAAAAATGGGAGCCTACGGGTTGGTTCGAATCAATATGGAATTATTACCCCACGCCCATTCTTTATTTTCTCCCTGGTTTATTATAATAGGAGCAATACAACTAATCTACGCAGCTTCAACATCTCCGGGTCAACGAAATTTAAAAAAAAGAATAGCCTATTCCTCTATATCTCATATGGGTTTCATAATTATTGGGATTGGCTCTATAAATGATACGGGACTCAACGGAGCCGTTTTACAAATAATTTCTCATGGATTTATTGGGGCTGCTCTTTTTTTCTTGGCAGGAACGGGTTATGATAGAATACGCCTTCTTTATCTGGAAGAAATGGGTGGAATGGCGATCCCGCTCCCAAAAATATTTACGATGTTCAGTATCTTATCAATGGCTTCCCTTGCATTACCGGGCATGAGCGGTTTTGTTGCTGAATTTTTAGTATTTTTTGGAATAATTACCAGCCAAAAATATCTTTTAATCCCCAAAATACTAGTTACTTTTTTAATGGCAATTGGGATGATATTAACGCCTATTTATTTATTATCCATGATACGCCAAATGTTCTATGGATACAAGTTATTTAATGTTCCAAACTCTTATTTTTTTGATTCTGGACCGCGAGAGTTATTTGTTTCGATTTCTATCCTTCTACCAATAATCGGTCTAGGTATTTATCCGGATTTCGTTCTTTCATTATCAGTTGACAAGGTGGAAGCTATTATATCTAATTATTTTTATCGATAGGTTTTTTTTGAGTAAAACAAAAAAATAACAAATCAAAAAGCAATCGGGAATATTGTTCGTTGTCGAATGAGAAAGACGTCTTTTTTCTCTTAAGGTTCTTTTTTTTTTAAGCTTAAGTTGGATTTTCTCTTAAGTTGAAAATTAAAACGAATTGTAACCAGATAGATTTGTTCTTTGTGAGAACCATTTGAATCACTACTTGATTCTAATGGTTCTCGACAGTTTATTTCTTACCTTCTGTTCTATTAGTACTTCAATATTGAAATATATATAAAATAGATACTATTTTATATTTTATTTTTAGACTATTTTAGACTAAATAAATATAGCTATAGAGTCTCTCTTTATATTCATCAGGATCTAATTAAATTAATTAGATGTTAATGTAAATTAAATGAACCATAACTATGTAACCCTATTCCTAATAAATTGACCCCAAAATAGCATATCCAAATGATAAGAAAACCCATAGAAGCTACAATTGCAGAATTTAGACTTTCAAAATTTTTAGTTGTTCGAATATGTAAATAAATGGCAAATACGGTCCAAGTAATAAATGCCCAAGTTTCTTTTGGGTCCCAATTCCAATAGGACCCCCATGCCTCATTAGCCCATACTGCTCCTGATAGAATACCTATGGTTAAAAAACTAAACCCTAAGCTAATAATCCGATAACCCCAACAATCTAATTGTTGAATCAGTTGAGCCTTATAATAATTTCTAGAAGAAAAAAAAGAAGTGCTTAGTAAAACATTGTTTCTTTCATTCATGTATTTACCCTCTCCAAAGAAAAATGATTCATTTAAAAAATTATTGTTTTGACTAAGAATCCTTAGAAGTTTTCGAAATGTAATGGCTAAGAGCGCTACTGATAATAATGATCCACATAAAAGAGCTGCATAGCCCAATACCATCATACTAACGTGCATCATTAACCAATGGGATTGGAGAGCGGGTACTAATATTTCTGATTGATGGATTTCAGTTAACAGACCTGAAGTAACAAAGCCTTGGGTAAAAATAGTGGTTGGTGCAGTTATCGCCCTTAAATAATTTTTATGTTTGGTAACATCTGAAACCATATGAATAATGGAGAAACTCCATGAAAGAAAAATTAAGGATTCATATAAATTACTTAATGGGAAATGGCCTGAAAAAATCCAACGAGTGACTAATAATCCTGTTATACAGAAAAAAGTCGCTATTAACCCTTTTTCTGACGAATCATATAGTCCTCTGATTTCATCGACTGATAAGTTTATGAACAAAATTGTAATTACAATTGAAACGACTGAAAAGGATATATGAGTTAATATATGTTCTAAAGTAGAAAATATCATAATTTTTTTTTAAGGGGAGGGGGTAAAAAATTATACAGAATTGAAATTCAATTAGGAATTGAATTCATTATCGGACTTATTATATCTCTTTTATAAGATGCCATGCCGCCACTCGGACTCGAACCGAGATGCTCTAGCACTGCTTCCTAAGAGCAGCGTGTCTACCGATTTCACCATAGCGGCGTAGGGTCTTTGAAATAATAATTTCAATAATAATAATATATTTTGAGTTAATCGTCGAGATTGAAGGAGTCAATTCAATATTTTCAAAATTAATGAGACAAAAGCGTTTCTTTTCAATATTCAATATAAATGCATTGAAAGATTCCAATAAAAAAAATCTTTATTATCCCTTTTTTAATAATAAGATTAAGATGTTTTAGGACATTTTCGTCTTTTATAAATGGAAATCCTGTAACTAAATAATTATGACTTCAACCCAATCATTTTTTTTTTTATTTAAAAAGGTTCCTTCCTGTTTTTGAATATTTTTACAAAATACATTTTTTTTTATGAATTTAAATGAATTTAAACTGACAAGTGCCCTTCTTCAATGAACACAAAATTCTTTGTAAAAATGAGAATTCATTATAAAGATTGAGCAATCTTCTTTTACAAGCCTAGGATTCAGCCATTTTTGACCACTCAAAATTGACACATTGTGCGTCTATACTAATAATGTAATGCTGGCCTAAATCAATAAAATTTTAAAGAGCACTTTTCTCACACCAGTTGGTAATATATTCTATACTGAGTCAGAAAAAGAATCATTCAAAAAGGTAAAAAACCGTTTTTTTTAGTAACGATCTTATATCTTCTTTTATGTACAAAAAAAGGAAACCTTATTAATTATTGTGACAAGTGAACCGATGGGGAAAAAAGAATCCCCATTCGGAAATGAGAAAATATATATAAATATATATATATATTAATTTATATTAATTTAGATTAAAGGGGGAGTAACATTTTCCTATTTAGATTATTTAATCGATCGTTTGATTATTTCGTTTATTTTTGTCGTACAAAAAAACTTTTTGAATTCCCGGTTGAAAGAGATTTTGCTAATGAAAAAGCTTTCAACATTGCCCAATATGCTTTTTTTTTCCAAATATTTTTACGAATACGTTTTTTTGATATAGAAGTGCGTTTTTTTGGAACTGCCATGAAAATTTTTAAAAGTTATTCGTTTGTATAGTTGTATGTGAAAGACATCTCTATTGTTCAAACAATTCAAATTTTTCTTTTTTTTGACATCCCTGTTCATTTTTGTTATGCTCTATTTTATTAATACCTGTAATAAAACAGGTAAATCAATGGAAAGCTTTGTCAAAATCCAACCCTTACCCCCCCCCCTCTATAATTCAAAAAATGACTTTCATTTTTTTTTTTGCTATTAAATTGAGCAAGCTTAAAAGAACGAGTATATAGAATTTGAGAATTTGACTCAAACTGGTAGTTAATCAAAAAGGATACATTATTTTATTAGATTTTTTTAGTAGTTGTAATTCTCCTTTTTCTTTTAAGGCTATTTCTTTTTTAGGGTCTGAAAAGAAAAATGTCAAATATCATATTCCTTCCGACAACGAAAGATGTCTTCTAGTTCACTAAAAGACAATCGTTGAGTTCCCCAATGAATTTTTCAATAAAGGAACGAAAAAAAAGGTTTTTTCGCGTCAAGTCAATTTGTGGGCCATCCTATCTATTACTATTAATATTAGCCATATAAAAATCAAGTAAATGTATTAAAGAGCCTCCTTTGGTCTAATTCTTTTTCTTTGCTCTATAAATATAAATTATCGTAATACGTAATATTAATTGAAAATTTTTTTGTCTCTTCTGAAAAATCTTACTGAATATACTTTAATAAAAATAATATTTTAATATATTAATAAAAAAATTGTGAATCATAACTTGGTTATGTTCATATCATTTGAACAATTCTAACTTGTTGATTTGAATATTTGAAGCCTAAAAAAAAAGATTGAGAATAATGAATAATTAAGTTACGAAGAGAACTTTTTTTTTTTTAGTTTTTCCTATCTTGATTTTTTATTGAACCTAAAAATAAAAATAAAAAGAAAAGGATGATAAGAGCCGGTGAAGCAGAAATAATTTATTTTTTTTTAAGAATAAAACAAGAAAAAAGTTTTTTTTTTTTTTTATGGAATATACATATCAATATTCATGGATTATACCTTTCATTCCACTACCAGTTCCTATGTTAATAGGAGTGGGACTTCTCCTTTTTCCAACCGCAACAAAAAATCTTCGTCGTGCGTGGGCTTTTCCTAGTATTTTCCTGTTAAGCATAGTTATGATTCTTTCATTCTATTTCTCTATTCAACAAATAAATGGAAGTTCTATCTATCAATATGTATGGTCTTGGACCATTAATAATGATTTTTCTTTAGAATTCGGTTACTTAATTGATCCGCTTACTTCTATTATGTTAATATTAGTTACTACTGTTGGAATTTTGGTTCTTTTTTATAGTGACAATTATATGTCGCATGATCAAGGATATTTGAGATTTTTTGCTTATCTGAGTTTTTTCAATACTTCAATGTTGGGATTAGTTACTAGTTCGAATTTGATACAAATTTATATTTTTTGGGAATTAGTTGGAATGTGTTCTTACCTATTAATAGGGTTTTGGTTCACGCGACCTATTGCGGCAACTGCTTGTCAAAAAGCGTTTGTAACTAATCGTGTGGGGGATTTTGGTTTATTATTAGGAATTTTAGGTATTTATTGGATAACGGGTAGTTTTGAATTTCAGGATTTGTTCGAAATAGTCAAGAACCTGCTTTATAATAATGAAGCAAATTTGCTAGTTGTGACTCTGTGTTCCTTTCTTTTATTTGCTGGTGCAGTTGCTAAATCTGCCCAATTCCCCCTTCATGTATGGTTACCTGATGCCATGGAAGGCCCTACTCCTATTTCCGCTCTTATCCATGCTGCTACTATGGTAGCAGCGGGAATTTTTTTTGTAGCTCGCCTTCTTCCTCTTTTTATAACCATACCTTACATAATGAATTTCATATCTTTCATAGGTATAATAACAGTATTATTAGGAGCTACTTTAGCTCTGGCTCAAAAAGATATTAAAAGAAGTTTAGCTTATTCGACAATGTCTCAACTAGGTTATATGATGTTAGCTCTAGGCATGGGTTCTTATCGAGCTGCTTTATTTCATTTGATTACTCATGCTTATTCTAAAGCATTGTTGTTTTTAGGATCCGGGTCTATTATTCATTCGATGGAATCTATTGTTGGATATTCGCCAGACAAAAGTCAGAATATGGCTCTTATGGGAGGTTTAAAAAAGTATGTCCCAGTTACAAAAACCGCCTTTTTAGTCGGTACACTTTCTCTTTGTGGTATTCCACCTCTTGCTTGTTTTTGGTCAAAAGATGAGATTATTAATGATAGTTGGTTGTATTCACCGATTTTCGCAATAATAGCTTGTTCCACAGCAGGATTAACCGCATTTTATATGTTTCGGGTTTATTTACTTACTTTTGAGGGACATTTAAACGTTCAGTTTAAAAATTTTAGTGGCCAAAAAAGTAACTCTTTCTATTCAATATCTCTATGGGGAAAAGGAATAAAAAAAAAAAAAAAAATTCCTTTACTAACTTTATTGCCAATGGCGAATAATGAAAGGGATTCTTTTTGTTCGAATAAGACATATCAAATTGATGATAATGTAAAAAGCATTATAAGCCCCTTTTTTACTATTATTCATTTTCGCACTAAAAAAACTTTTTCTTATCCTCATGAATCGGACAATACTATGATATTTCCCATCTTTTTATTAGTCCTATTTACTTTCTTTGTTGGTATTATCGGAATCCCGT